GAAAAAAATCCTTTCTTTCTTGTTTCTATTGAGTCATAAACCGACCTAGGTAAATCCATGAGTTCGATTCTATTATTTTTTCCTCTTTTATTCTGAATAACTATCTGAATCTTGAATTGTCTTATGACTCATCACTCAACTCAGATGAATTTTTTGAAAGAACTATGCTTTGAACAAATGATCCCCGCTCCCATCACCAGTTGCTCCTCCTATCTACACCCGCTCCACCAACTAATCTTATTTTTGGATCTTGTTTGTGATATTGAGAAAAGATCAATCAATAAATATCTCTATGGATTCTTCCAACTTATTTCTATTCTATAGTATATTAAACGACTACAGTACCCTATATAATTTATATGATATGACTTTTCAATTTTAATTCATTTTTTTTATTTTATTGTCTTCTTTTTTATATTTCCTTCAGATGAATCGAAAACTACAAAGTATAATATATTTTTGAATGGTTCGAGCCAAAAAATGGACTATTTGCTTATTTACTTTACCTTGTTGTTGTCAGAAAAAGAGGGGAAATTCCTTATTTTCCCCCTGTCTCTAAATGAAATATGATATGCAATATAAAATAGTAAATTAAATACTATATACTATATAGTGGATAGTGGACTGGAAATTCAAATATCTTTCTATTTCTAGTATCCGTTCTCGTTATCCATCCCATTGTCGAAACAAAAATAGAGGATGCATCAATATGTAAATATTTGGTACATAAAGCCACGACCCGATCTATCTATATTTATAACTATAGATAGATAAAAAAAATCTATATATAAGCAACCGATCCTTTTTTTTTTTGAATCAAAGAAAGATATTCAAAAATAGACGTCTCTTATTTTGTGACTCAGAATAAACGTTTCGCGTGGAGGAGTGGAGGAACGGAATAATAATTTATTCTTATGGAGGATCCAAAAAAGATTGAATCGGAAATATCGACAAATTCTAAATTCTTGCGACGTAGTCTAAAGGAAATGAAAAAAAAAATTTCGAGGCTACAATTCTATCTCTATCAAATTTTAATATCAGAATAGCTGATATAGTCATGATTCAATAGGTCAGGTCCACTTACCTTTTTTATTTCTTATATTTATGATGGATTTGATTGGAATAACGGAAAAGTAGGAATATTTGGCGATTCATAATTGGGGTTGAGTAGGTAGAATATCTATGTCCTCGAACCAAAAATATGGAATAATGAAACCTGAGTTGAGTAAGAATATAGCCTGTAGTGACATAGTTGTCTTCCCAATAAGCGGGGTGATTTATCATTATAATGAACACTTTATAATCACTATACTATCTCATTATATTTATAATGATAATTAGTTAATTAACTCATTCTAATAAAAAAAATATCCCTATTATCCACTAAAAAATGAAGATTGAAACTAGAGTTTTGTGGAAAAAGCCCCTTATCGGATTTGAACCGATGACTTACGCCTTACCATGGCGTTACTCTACCGCTGAGTTAAAAGGGCCTATTTTATTCCATTCCTGAATGAGACAATGTGAAGACATATACATATATTATATACCTACATATTACATTACATAGGTGCATACAGTAGGCTCATAGTGTCTCATTCGGGAATATCTTTTTTTTTTTTAGTCAGTCTAGGCTAAAACCTAATTACTTTTTTTTTTTCTTTTATTGACCCCTATCACAACGAGATTCGTTTGATTAATACACAAATTGAAATAGATCCAAGATATTTGATATGTGATCAAATCATGTAATGTATGGAATGAAAAGATTCAACTCGTACCTGAAATCCAAGCTCTGCTCTTAGAAAAAAAGAAACTTTCTATCGTTTCTTAATTTCCTAGCTGTAAGATAGGAATATCGCATCTTAACAATGCGTGAATCGATGCGTGAAGGTTGAAGAATGGCTTTTCTGTCGGACAAATCACTAGCGATCCTATACTTCATTAATTATTAATTATAACACATTATAATTATTTCGGAATGTTTATCCATTCTAATGATATAGAATCTATATATAGAAATAGAATATAGAATTTTTTTCATTCATGAACCATGAATGAAAAAATATTCTATCGGAATCGCGAAAGGAAAGGTGGAAAACTTATTCGTATTTAGTCACACCATTACATTATATTGACAATTACAAAAAACTATTCATACTATGAGTATATATAGTATGATGTCGGTTGGGCATCGCAGATATGCCCCCATCGTCTAGTGGTTCAGGACATCTCTCTTTCAAGGAGGCAGCGGGGATTCGACTTCCCCTGGGGGTAGGGTACTACGAACGGAGGTTGATCATGTATTATCAATAAGTCTAGACTTGATTCTTCCTGGGTCGATGCCCGAGTGGTTAATGGGGACGGACTGTAAATTCGTTGGCAATATGTCTACGCTGGTTCAAATCCAGCTCGGCCCAAGAATTCACCGATCCATCATGAGATTACATAATATAAGAAATTTGTCCGCCGGAAACGTCTGGTTAATTTTATATCCTATTTGTTTTTTTCCGATATATTCTTCATTTTATGAATTATCTGGATTCATATCATAATCCGAAAACATAGGACAAGAATTAACAAGTCAAAATATTTTTTGGAAAGATTTCGTATCAATCGATTTAACACGATTTGACAATAGGATTTCTAGTAATCCGTGTCGTTCTCACTAAAGTCCATATCTATGTGGATATTAATATACCAATCACTCCTTTCTCTGTTACAATATGACAATTCTAAATTAAACTAGTCTTAATCAAATCATTAATAATATGTATGCTGTATACCTTATTTCTCTGGGATTGTAGTTCAATCGGTCAGAGCACCGCCCTGTCAAGGCGGAAGCTGCGGGTTCGAGCCCCGTCAGTCCCGACCTAGTATCCGATGACTCCATCAATTCATTTTTTTATTTTCTGTCAAGGGGCATAGAGTGGGATCTAATTCCCATAGGGTCCTTTTTTTTTCCGTTTCGAATTTTTTATTGAGAAAATACAATGCGACAATTTCAATTACTTCAATTAGTACCGAGGGGGATAGGCATATTGAATTGGTACAATTGTGAGTAGCACCCTATTTAGTTAGGATTAAAAGAAATCCTTGTCTGGTTTTTTTCGATTGCTCCTGACCCGTGGAAGGGAATCGAATACTTATATATATACTTTCACTAGAGCATATACACAAATTTTGATTCGTTTATTGTACGATAAAAAATGCACTTTTCACATAGTTACCTCGATAAAATACTTTTTTTCATATTAAAGCCTCTTTCTAGCTCCAATTTTTGATAACTTAAATTACTAATAGGAAACAATCTATTTATATCATTCAAACTACATACTTCATTTTGGATATATGTGTCCCAGGGCCGGTTCAAGGAAAGAAAGGAATATTTAAATTAAGTAATTAAGAAAAGGAAGAGCAAACAAAGAAAAGATAGACCCTCTCTTCTCTTAGTGAGGGAATGAGAAATCTTTTTTTATTTCCGGGGAAGGTCCTATCGAAGAAAGAACAAACTAAAAAAAAAGAGTTCATTTTTTCTTTTTTTATTTATCAAAATATTCGATCTTTTCTTCTTATTTTTTCAATTTTACTTCTACTATTTGGGTTGGGTTTTTGACCAATGGAAGCGGAAGATGGGCCAGATCATCCTTTATTATATTATATATATGATTCTATAAATAAGACGGTAGGTTATAGAAAATAACGAATGGATAAAATAAAGAATAATAATTCAATGAGATTCTAAATTGGATCAGGAATTCCATTTTAGGTTTTTCTTCCGTATGGATAAAAGATCTTCCTATGTTATACTATTCCATTCTCGATGATGAATAGATTTGATAGCTCAGATATTGTTATTCAATGATATTGATCCGATTCAATATCATCGGGATGTATTTCTCCCATTGAATTTACAGGATAAAGATTTAGAATCTCTATGGGATCAGATCCCGAGTTATTAATTATGAAGTAAAAAAACGATGAAATTATGGAAGTAAATATTCTCGCATTTATTGCTACTGCACTGTTCATTCTAGTTCCTACTGCTTTTTTACTTATCATTTACGTAAAAACGGTCAGTCAAAACGATTAATTTGAATCAAGCTTGACTTCTTAGTTCTTATCAATAATGGAAGAAATGAAAGGGATTCAAATTCCACGTCTTAAATAAAATGAGCGAATTAAAATCAGACGTATATGAGATTTGATAGTATGGTAGAAAGGAATATAGGAACCTTTCTACCATACTATCTATTAGTGTATAATTCTACTATACATTATTATATAAAATAATAAAGTTGGACTGTATAAAGAAAGATGGCTTAATGTAGATCACTCCGTAATCTGTATATTGATATATGTACATATAACTCCCATATGTGTAATATACATAGTACCCCAATTCGAGTTCTTTACTTTGGTACATTCATTTGGTTTAGACCGATTTCGATCAATATGATATAATTGAATGCCCACCTTTACTCTTATCTTATAAAATACGTATCTACATAATAACAGATCGACTTCCTCTTTGAACAGTAAAGCGAGAAACAAATAAAAAGGGGTCGGTTGCTCCTCATTGTAATATTTATATATAATTCTGTTAAGAGCTAGTTCATCTAAATACTCTATTTCAATTTGGTTGGAAAAAATTGCATATCATGCGTATTCCGTTTAGTTTTAAAATACGAAGATGGGAATCATTTAATTTAACTATTTGTTTGATTGAAAGGTTATTCGTCATCTATTACATTACTTTACTGGATTCCAGTCGAATTTTAAAATGAAGATATTTGAAAGAAAAACGCTTTGCAGAAGGATTATGAAACTATTAATACAGTTTGATTACTCAACTCAATTCAATTAGTAATTACCCTAGCCCTAGAGTCCACTTCTTCCCCATACTACAAGTGAAAGGGAAAATGTAAAGACTACCATTAAAGCAGCCCAAGCAAGACTTACTATATCCATGTGAATTATGCCCCCGAATATGAAGAAAC